CCTCGACACTCGTCGAGGGGATCCTGGAGGATTTAGAAGCAATCGTCCCTACCGTCGTAAAATAAGAGCACCTGGCTCTGCCCATTCACAAGGACTCGATTCTATGTCCAAACATCACATGCCAGCAGATGTAGTCACCATCATAGGTACTCAAGATATTGTGTTTGGAGAAGTAGATAGATAGTCCCCCGCGACGATCAGGACCCGGGAAAGGGGGCCGGCCCGAAGTCCTATTTAAGTAGTGCCAGAGTCTCAGTCGAAGGAGAAGTCTGAGAAGGCTACACTTCCTCTTTCGACATTCGTCGAACCGGCAAAAAAGACCTAGTTTACTCTCCCGCGCATCCATGGCTGAATGGTTAAAGCACCCAATCCCAACAGTTTATAGCCGTTGCGATAGCCCACTCGAGTCAGAAGAAGACGAGAGGAGGCGATAGCTGTTGAGAGAAAAAAGATGAAACTCATAAGGGAAAGTTAGGGCATGTTCCGGAAAGTCAGGGAAAACACGCGAAATGACGAAGAAAATGCTTGCTTGTGATATTTATGATTAGTATCAAAAACCTGAAATCGGCGGAGGAGAGTGGGAATCGACCTGCGACTTTCTTTCATTTTAGGAATATTAAGTAATTGCAAGTGGGAGGAGGGTCAAATCGCTCTTACCGACGATGCAAACTATTCCACATTTCTTATTAGAGAAAGGGGCTCGACCCGGAGGCGATAGCCGTAAAGAGCCAGAAGAACAGGTCTTCGACCCCCTCATTAATGGTCGGCAACATTGCCTTTTTCGGTATGCGTTGTGAACACTTTCTTTTGAGCCTCTCATCTTCTCTGGAGAATCCCAAATCGTGCTTAAAGTCCCGAGCAGATGGTCCAACTACAGAACTTTTTCTTTTTCATTACTTCCATGGTCGTGCCTCGTGGCACGGCAGCACCCGTACTATTGAAATGGTTCGTCAGTAGAGATGTTCCCACAGGTGCCCCTTCTTCCAATGGTACTATAATTCCTATTCTTATCCCTTCATTCCCTTTTTTGGTCAGTATACATTCCAGGAAATTCATACGCTCCATGGACGGAGCAAAAAGTGGAGTGTTGGTCAGAGCAAGCCGCCCGGTGCTATTACCAGACAGGAGGGAGAGAGGCTCATCCTCCCGAAATGCTTTATTTCGTTTCGTTCCCCTTCTTCATTTCCTTCTTCTCGAATGGGGGGGAATGGGGGAGGACTTGTCATATTTAGAATCTTTCTGCGGTGTGCTCTGTTTACTATTCTTTCGTACTCTCTTCTCTTTACCACGCGATAGGTCAGCGAAGCTTTTGAAGTCAGAAAGAAGGCGGAAAAAGAAAGGCCACAGACTTTGTGAAGGGAATGAGCAAGGACTCAATGACAAGATGAGATGCCCCGGGCACCCCCATATGGAAAGAAGGGTCGAAGGTTTTGGGTCGTCGGGTGGAATTAATGATTTGAAAAAGGGGGGTGTGCCACCAGAAATCGGGCTTGAAGCTCTCGCCTTACCAACGAGCCGACTGCTGATGGCTGTTGGTCACGACTACTACCAAAAAGATCTCATGAGGATTCATATATCACATGGAGGAGTGTGCATATTTATGTTGGGTGTTCTTCTGTCGTGCGACCCGGTGGCTTATGTGCGACCTGTGGCCCACGCCTCCTATTTGTTCAGGGCGGGCGGCGTGAACTCTGATTCGATCCGGGTATTCAATCCCGCCGCTGAGATGCTCAGTTGACTCCTCCCCCTTGATAGGAAGATGGCGGATTCCTAAATTCGTGCATAAGGGTCAGGAACTTTGGATGAACGGAGGCGAATGGGTGTCAGCCTCGCTTCTCGAAAACACCCAGTGCTGACCACACTGAGAGACACGAAAGCGCGGGTAATGCCAGTTGGCGAAGTGGCGTTAAGCATCCCGGGAGGTACGCAAAGAGAGGTCGTGATGATATCATCTACGTCCGTACCGCTCCTCGTGGAGTAGATCCCGCATCCAACCAAGCCTTTTTTGGACCAGGGAACGGGATAATTCCCACGACCGCTGGCAGGCCAGCCGGGCCGTGAGCGCGGTGGGAACGGGCTTCCCAAAAAGCCAGCCCGGGCCGGCCGGGGCCAGCATAGAGTGAAGGGGACGGCCCCCCTGTTGTGTTGGCAAAGAAAGCGGGTTTCGGGCTGATAAAAGCGGACGTGGGGACTCGGGTCAGGGCGCAGCGTAACTAAGAGAGCTATATAATTTAGGGCGAGCTTGGACTGAGATGCGGGGCGGGCACGAGCGGGTGTCCGAGCTTTGCTGGTATATTGAGAATTCAGACGACGACTACTGCACTTTGATTGGGGGATCCGCCGCCGCGAGGAATTTAATGAGGCGTCGTTCCAATAAGGGATGGAATAGAAATCACGCGAAGCGCGGAAACAGGGGAAAAAAAAGGACGCTTGTTCAGAAGCAAGCTGGTACCCGCCCCCCACGCTTTCTTTAAAACCGTCCGTCCCGACCGGCACAGCTGCTGGGTCTCCCCATCTCTCCTCAACTTCCCCCGGTCTTCGGCCCGAGCTGTATGAGGCAGAAACTCGTCCCACGTACGGTTCGGAGGCCGAGCCCCACCCCATTATTATCTATGGTGCGGCTTAGGTCAACTAACTTCAAAGCTAAGATACAGTTCACTCAACTATTGCCTTTGGGTTCCGAACTCCATATGGGGAAGGAGCGTTGTTGTTTGCGAGGTCTCGATCATTTACATGGACCCACTTCTCATGCAATTTGTGGGAATTTGATGATTTATAAACCGTCCCGGAAGAACGATCGGAAAATGTTTGAGCATGATGAATCACTTCGTGCCGACCTGTTGCCAATACACTTTCCGGGCTCATATGAGAATGGAAAAGTTTCGCATTTTCTGCATCGGTGGATGAAGAATCGCGAACATAAGAAAGCTTTCTGGTTTACCATGTTCCCAGAAAAAAGATACTTTTTTTCCATTCGAGAAAGGACTCACACGACTGAAGTGGCTATACATACAAATCCATTTACGGATCTATATGCTCCGATTGGAACTGGAAGTTCAAGAACTGGCGGCTGGTATACTACCATAATGAAACTGCCTTTTCTTTTTAGTATTCGGATAGGATTTCTGTTGGCTTCATCGGGAGGCTCGCGTAGTTTGTTACGTCAGCTCAAAAGGTACCAGTTGCATTGGAATCGAGAAGGGAAGGAGTGGAAAAGAGAGTTCATAATTGCATAAAAGAGGAGTCAACAGTAGTGGCTGCGGTGCGTCCTTCAACTCTCTCCCGTCTGTCCCTCCTATGAACCCTACTCTGCTTTGATAATAGTGGAGCGGGTTGGCAGGCGGGCGAGACAAAATGGGTTTTGCCCTCACCGAGACTGGATTTGTCGAAGAGTATAAATTATTCAATTATCTTAACCACCCTAGCTAACTTTAAAGCTAGTCAGCTGCCTTCGTATTCCCCTCCGACCTATTAGATCCGATACATCAAAATAGGGTCCTCCCTTACTGGGGGCAGCAGGGGTTTTGTTTGACGTCCGGCCCTGATTTCTAGGGCACTCGTGGATCCACCCATCAACCGACAGGGTCGAAAAAGCCTATTTAAAAAGATAGTTGGTGGCGAACTCAATGGAGTCAGTTATAGTAAACACAAAACATCAAGCGGGCTCCCTCCTTGCTTTCCAGCTATAATTCCACTCGGGTTAACAGCTTCGGCCCCCACAGTGTTTTCTCCTTTCTCAAGTCCATTTCTGAAATACCAAACCCAAAATCATGATCCAGCGGTTTTTCTCACCTACTTTATATATTTCCCAACCAACTCTTTTTCAAAAGCTCGATGGTGAAGTAAGACCAAGCAAGCCTCTTCCATTAAATAAACAAGCAAGCCCATGGAAAGTGTCTTGGCAAGACCATTCACTATTTCGGCTAATAAGAGCTCGATCTCCCCCCCGGATAAACCAATATATATAGCCAAGAGAGAACTGTCGATCAATCTCCCTCCTCCAAGAAGAATTGTGCAGCTTGCCCCCCCGCCCATGAGTCAATATTTCGTAGTAGCCTCATTAGACCGTACATCTATCTTGGCATATCCAGATAAGATAATAGGTAGGGAGGGAACATAAACTGAGACATTCTGGAGCTACAAAGAAAGATAGTTATTGAACCGTTAGCACCACATAAAAACATTCCTCCTAGAAGTCGACGTTGCTGTTAATACGAAAAACAGAAACTCTGTTATAGCCATTATTTCTTATTAGAGAAAGGGATGTCGAAGTTCAGAATCAAAACTCGACTGAAAAGGAGAGGAGGAATACATAGAGTTGAACATAAGAAATTGAAAGATGATTTCTATTGGGATGAACCTAATAAAGCAATGATAGTTCGTTTGGGAATTTCCCGAAGAGCTGCTAATCATAGGTTCTTCTCTCCGAACAATAGGGCCGTTATGCTCATTACTAAACGTCGTTGAAGAGATGAAATAGAATCAAGCAAGGTATATCTTTTTGATCTGAGGTTGACTAGAAACTTCTGCTTACTCTTTTTTCATAAATAGCAGAAAGAATGAAGCCAAAAATCCGGAGTTTGGAACGACTAACTAAGGGGAGGGGATGAGAGAATAGCTACTTCCTCCATGGAAGAGAAGCAAATGAAACGCTTTCATACATAAAAAGATTCTCGTAGAATCGAGAAAGAAGGTGTTTTCTATTTTCTATTCACTCATGACCAGGTCATGCCAGATCATGAATTAGTAACTGCATCCAATCCCCGAAAAAGTCCCAATTGTTGTTTTGAACTTTCTATTATTTATGGAATGGAATATTTAAGGTCATGAATAATCTATGTGTCTATATGGTGGATCCTGAGACTGATACTATTCTTTAGAAATACTATTATAAGGTGTCAAATCTCTTTTTATGCCCCTATTATTATCTATGGGAAGACTGTCGATTAGCATGGCAAAGGATATTCAGTCAATTCTTTCGGGATTACCAATCAAGGAGTGTTACCAATTAGCTTCTTATTGCCAAAAGTACTGGGAATTCAGATATAAGAATTTCCAAGTCCTCATTAATCTCATCCGCAATATAGGGTGGTTCAGGTCTTCTTTAAGTATACCAGTCTTTTTTAGTGTTTCCAGCTTTACAACAGCACAGGATTTTGACATCAATCTCAAACCCGTGAATATCTGGCTCTACGATCGTCTGCAGCTAAAAAAGAGACGCAAGATGACTCTGAGAATACCAATAGATAAAAGAGACCGTAGGAAAACCCTGACAGCTACATTTGCTAATTTCATCCATTAGAAAGATGCCCATATTGCTATGAACGTCGTTAATCGCTTAGTTGAGGAGTCAGCTCCTGTATATACGGTGCATGATAACTTCATCACCACTCCCCCCTTATGCGGATTCTCTCCCCAACATTTATTCAGAGAGCTTTAGAACCCCCCACTGGAATTGATAAATAAGCTAATTAATCATAACATAATATTGTTAGCTGTTAATCTTTCTAAGGGGCTCGAGAAAGATGAGAAGTTGTTTCTTAGGAATGAGCAGCTACAATATTCTAAGTTTATGAAAAATGATGCTATCCCTTTAGAAATGCTTATGAATATACTATTAGCTATAATACCTAACTCCATAAGCAAAAAAGAGAGGAAAGTCTGGGAGGATAAAGTCAATGATACAGTGAAACTATATGAAAGCTATGTTCGTAGTATTAGTGATAACAACTTAGAATTTCATGAACTAGGAAAATCACATAACAGAAAGTGGGAAAACTTCATGGATTATATGAGAAATGGAGTACTAAATACTGTTTACATCACTAAGTCTGAGTACTGCTAGCAACTTGCTGCTAGTAACATCCTAGGGTGCACGGTTGACACTATTCAAATGGGAGAAAGACAATTGATTCAGTGTTCCTAAGTTCTATACTTCTAGTCATAATAAGGGATAGTGAGATTATTGTTGAAAGATTGATGTTGAAAGCTGAGATTTATATATAATAGTGTGATGTTGTTAATTAAATCAAAGAAGTCTCAAACTAGCTTGTATAGGGATGTGGTCTTCCAATTGTTGAGCAAGGGTAAAAATAGAAGTATGACAGATGCTGAGCTGGTTGAGATGCAAATGAAAATAGAAGATTAGCTTCGTAGACAAGGCTCGTTCCAAGAAAGTGATATATATCATGCGGCTCCCTGTTTATTAAGCTTCGACATCTTATAAACATATATAAAATAAGACAAGCTGTCGAATTGAATTCGGGAATATGTCGAAAAGCAAACCCCTTCCTGTGGATGTTATAGACTCGCTGGGGTACTTGGAGCAGTATACATTGGAGGTTGTGATTTTGTATGTTATGGGTGTGGTGTATAACACCAATATTGAACTACCTGCAGTTCGTTCATCAACCCTTCTGGAACTACTTGACAAAACAGTTTGGGCACAAATCAATTTGAGGAAATGCCCAGATGAAAAGAAAGTAGCAAAAGGGTGAAGAAAGAGGGTGATAAGTGAGATTTTTGCCATAGGAAGATATCTGTTTGAGTTTATGTGTGAAAGGGGTGTTGTCACTTGTACTCACATTAGGGATAGCAAACCTGTTATTCATAAAGCCAGGGGAAAGTCTGACAGCCCACTATTGAGCTATACGATTTGTAACAGTCGATATTAATTTACTTCCTGTCAAGCTTAATCTACCAATGGTATGCAAACCGGTTGAATGGGAGGTTATGGTTAAGGTCCGTGAAGGGTGTTGTTGTACTCTTTCGGATCTCAAAGGTGGCTATTTAAGCCAGCCTACTGGGGATATCTACCATCGTTATCGTCTCTTATCCTCGCATGCATTATGTTAGATCTCATTACTATATATTGTTGCATGAATACCACGAAGAAGAGCTTTTAAGTGAAACTGATAATATTGTAGCTGCTCATTCCTAAGCTCAAAAATCTTCCTTTTGTAATAAACCATGAGCTCTTGTCTTTCATTGAGTCCAATAGAGCTATCCTTGAAAAGATGCAGATTCTCAAGCCTGCGGGCCTTGCTAACTTCAATCCCACTAAAGTCACAGATATGCTGAGGAAAATCTATATGGAGGATGAAAGTATACAAAATGTAGCTAAATTCTATTATGTGTTATCAGAGTTCCTTAAGCTTATCCAATGTGCTCGTACTGAAACCAATATCCTAAACCTGGCCTCTGCCTATGATGGATATAAATTCTTTCTCCCGGCAGATAGATAGACTCCTTTCGCGGAAGGTCGCTCGGGTATCTTTCACTTCCATGAGCGCGATTTGGCAAGAAGTCTGATCCTCTTTGATCGTAGCAGGGACCCACACGTGAATGCTGAGAATATGAATATTTTGAGAGAATCAACAGCCTTTCATTACAAGTCCTTCGCATCCAACGAGGAAGCCGTCACGATGGTATGAGGAAAACAGAAGCAAGTTCATGACATTGGATAGCAGTCTCATTCAGTTTGCTAAGGGTGCTAAGAAGCCCTTACAGTTCATAGCTAATGTGCTAGCACTCGAGGGAAACAAGACAAATCTCGCATGCATCCCTATAACACAAGATGCATCCTCCAGCGCATATCAGATTATGAGCTACTTATTGTTGGATATGGAGATGGCTAAGAACACGAATTGATTTCCTAGCACCACAATTAGTGATATTTACACCATTATGAAAGAGAAGCTTATGCATTATTTGTTTACTTCTACTCTTCTGGACAGGACTATAATAGATATCCTTAACTGTGAATTAACGCGTAAGCATGTAAAAGCCCTGTTTATGCCAATTGTCTATGGAAAGACTGCTATTAGCATGGCCAAGGATATGAAGTCTGCTCTTTCACAATTTATTACCACCCACGAAAGTCGCGAAATAGCAATAGCTTGCGTCGACGTTCTGGGAATATTCATATGGCCACTTCCTAATACTTATGAAACTAATACGCTGTATAGCGTGGTTCAGGGCATCCTTCAAGGGAGCAGTCTTTATTAGTGTACCCAGCTTTACTACCGCACAGGATTACATCAAACTCGAACCCGTGAATATCTGGGTCTACGATAAGCAGCGAAAAAAGAGACGTAAATGAACTCAGAGAATACCAACAGAGAAAAGAGATCGTAGAAAAACACTGACATCTATATTCGCTAATTGAATGAATCAGAAAGATGCCTATATAGCTATGAACGTCGTTAATCGCTTAATTGATGAGTCAGCACCCATCTACGTTGTATAGCTTCACGATAAGTTTATAACAACAGCTCCATACGCTAAATGTCTCCCCCAAATATATTCTGAAACTTTGAAAACACTAGGTTCTCCGCTTGTTATGATAAATACACTACTTTTTATTAACATATTTCACTATGCCCCGAAGAATTCGCGATGGGATGAACCTAATAAAGCAATGAAAGTACTATTTTAACTCATCTTGATATGCCAGTTCCCTTAGAGGATCTAAGGAAACAATTGGCTAAATTAATACCAATGAACATAAGCAAAAAGGGTTTGGAATGAGAAAATAAATGAAACTGTGAGTTTATATGAAGGCTACGTGCGTGGGTTTTGTGGTGATGACCCACAATGTCAATATTCGGAGATAGGTATAAAGCATGCACAGCGCTGGAATACATTCATTATGTGTATGGAGTACCCCATGGAGTCTAAATACTGCCTACACCACAAAATTGAGTATTGTCCATATTAGGTAGGCGGGGGGTGGGTATCAGTTTCTTTCTTGAAGAAGGTGTTCTATCTATAGGATAGATTGGCCACCATTAGGGTTTTTATATAAAACAGACCTGGTTTACTCCCCCCACCCCACAAGCTAAGAGACTGACCAGTAGATCCAGTCCAGCTTGTTAAGTTCAGCTAACCCAGTTCACCTATTACATCGATGCACCGGGTGCCACGTAGGGTCATGCATTTTATATATAACTCTGTCATTAAGCATTATGGCATCCCCCACGGAGGGTCCCTGGGATTAGATCCTCCACCCTTGGTCGAAGACGATGGATAGTGCTTACCTCTAACTCTGGGTTCCCTCATAGTATTCTCAGGAGGTGTATCCCTTTCAACTGATGGCTTTGTGTTATCATCGTATCCAGCTATCCGATTTCCCGCAGGCGATTCTTCCATCCCAGCTATTGCCGATTTGTTGGTTTCAGCCTTTCTTAAACAAATAAATAACATATATCCCACTTGCTATTACTTAATATTCCTCAAATTCCAGAAAGTCTCTTCGCTCCGCTGGTACTGCAAACCAAGTGTCAGCACTCTTTCGTTTTGGAAGAGGACTGCACCTCGGTGCGTCGAGAGGGGGCCCTGGTTCCTCAACGGGGTCTACCTTGTGACGCGTAGATGGAGTCCGTCCTAAAGCTTGTGAAGGATGATTTCAGGGGGTGCGTATTCCCTATTTTTCAGTAAAGGCAGCTGACTAGCTTTAAAGTTAGTTAAGGCCAGAAGGATCCTTAGCAAGATTACTAGTGCCTTGGGCAAGCCTTGATTTTGTGACAGATCCACGGCTGCGGGGTCTAGGATCGCCCCCTCCACTTCAGCACCTTGTGTTGAGGTCTCCGCTGCTGCGCCGTTACCGGACATGGTGACTATCCAAGTGCAGTGTTTTTGAAGCACCCTCCAGGAGTTCTGGTGAAAGCTATCCTTCTAGGGACCTCTCTTATCTACCAACTTTTGATGCTGGGGAAAAAAGCTACTAAACAGATCTTCACCATATCTATCTGAAAATCCATTCTGTGGAAACTTATTAGACACGGCGATCGACCACCAGCTTATGACCCGGAAGGATCAGTTATGCTTCTCCGGCTGTTGCTGAACCTTCAAGTTAGATCTCTATAGAAAGAGGGGCAGAAATCGGAAATGATGTTTTGAATAACCTGCCAGTATTAGTACCTCTCTATAAGCTACTTGAAAGCTCGGCATCGAAAGGGAGGCTCTTCAGTCTGCCGCAGATTTTCAGAAAGAGCGCTACTTAATAATTACGTCGATTTCGACAGAAGCTAATAATCTAGGGGAGGGCGAGCTGTACAAAGACGGATTTTGGTCGCTTTAACTTAATTCAAAAAAGGAAGCAGGATTTGAAACAACTGCTTCTGCCAGAAAAGAAAAAACCGCTCTATCTCCCGTAAGCTCGTGAGGCTTAAGGCCCAGTCATGTCTTTAAATTGGGACTCGTTGGTGACTGCTTTCATTTATCAGTGACTAAACAACGGATCTTAAGGCACTGTCGATCCTAACTAAAAAACCCAGTTCAGCCAGGTCTTTCTTTGATTACTTATAGACAGGTCGTCGTTTTTGAGTGAACCAGTAATAAATAATCTCATCCATCCCACTTAATTAATATATATGCATTAGGACGAGCCTTCGCTCTGGCATAACAGAAAAAGAGGTCCAGGATCGAGTCGTCTGTTCATATAATCACTTCGCTATCTAAAGTTTAGGTAAGAAAGGAAAGGTTTTCACTTGCTCTTTATCGCACTTGGTCATTCCTCGGAAATGACTTTGGTTCCTCGGGAGGGACTTCAATAATACTGTAAAGCGCGATCCTTGGAAGCCCTATCTCATCATCCCGGATTATTGGATTGACCAAATAGCATACCTGCCTGCACGCAGGAAGGGCTAGGCGATCGACAATGCCATAAGCGCTGACGCTCCTGCTGACATAGAAAGATCTCTTTCTTTTTTCCATGTGCTTAATGACAGAGTTATATAGAAAATGCCTGCCCCCTGCTTTCTAAGTACATAAACGAGCCTATTGATGATGCGGTCAGTCAGTCAGTAAGCGCTTTATTTGATTGCTATGTATTGCGCCGCGGCGAATAGCTTGTACAGTGACCTTGCCGCGAAGAGAGAGCTGAGCTAGCGCCCCCGGAGCGGGGAAGAGCTTATCAACTGCTATAGCTAGCCCGTTGGGGGTGGGAGAGCTATCAGATTGCAACGTCGGAAGCTTATTTAACCCAACCCATGTCATTTTAGTTCACTCCTGACTCTCATAGTTATTATAGTAGAACGCGGGGCTTTACATCCACTTCTAACCTTAGGTATAGGCTGCCCATCAGCAATCTTCTCGGCCGGCGCCGCTAAACAGACTACTTTTTTTCTGGACCGTCCGCACATTGTTTTGAGTGGGTAGTAGGTCCAAGAATCTTCAGTGTATTATTCTTTCTATTCGTCTCATCGCATTACCACCTCACTTTGTCTCGGATAGTGAGCGGTCGGGCCGAGTTATATATATTTCCATTCGAGAATTCATGCTTGGTAAGTCCGCTTAGTGACTAAGAGCTGTTGGCGCTCTATCAAGGAAGTCTACTTAGCTTACTAATACGTAAGAAACTGTTGGTTGCGCTTTCAAAGCGCGCTAGTTCATCCGCCCTAACTCATATCTTCCTTCCCGAAGAAAACAATATCTATTTTCTTTAGTAATAATAAATAATAATAATATGACTATGACTATAAATTAGGTTCGCAAGCCAAGGCGCTTGTGGCGTAGTGAGATAGGTGAATGGGGTATATAGCAAATAAAGAGAACAAGCAACACAGCCTAACCGCCAGCGAGTGTGTAACACAAGCGAACCAGCTATCAAAACAGAGTAATCAGGAGCTACCTTCTTGAACTCTTTTTATACGAGACGACATACCTATTATTTGATGCGAGAGTCGTATACGAGTACCACCGTCAAGTAGGAAATCTAATCTACCATGTGCACTTCAGGTTAATAGAATACCCTATCTATCCATTCTTGCTTTTATACGATTAGCCTAACCTGCGAAGGTCAAGACCTTGCTAGATAATTCGAGTCGATTACTAACTTAGGCTGCGGGGTACTACGAGCTTGTGAAAGCGGAGAGAACATGAGCGCTTAAGCGAAGCGGAGCACCATTAGAGTAAGGTAAGCAGGGCGTCGAAGAAAGTAATACGACCAGGTGGCCTTCGAAGACCAACACCTATACGAAGCTAAATATCATATAGCATAGCAAAAGAAAAGTATATATACGAAGCCAAGCTGAGATTGACTTAATATGATAACCACACTCAATATGATAACCGCTCTACCACTTAGCTACTGAGGAGGGGATTCTCATAGTTGGTAAAGGCTCCAGTTATTATTATTTATTATTACTCAGGAACCCAAACACTTTTTTCGGCCGGCTTTGCGTTGCGTAGAGTATACAACTCGAAGATAAAGAGAAGATGGGCTGCAGGTTAGCAGCAAGCAAAGCCCTACGTGTGATATCTGGTCTTTCAGCAATCGGCTTTGCCTCCGACCTTCCATTCCAGTTCTTCTTATCCAATGTCTTTTCATCTATCGTCTTGCTCTCCTCTATTGAGAACCCCGATTCACGAGCCGGACTATGGAAAGTCTCTGACGTAGGCGGGGACAGGATTCTCACCTGCAATACAAGCACTAACCCTCGGAGTGAAGCATTTGCTTGGAAAACTCGACCTCTACGAATGAAGCAGAAAAAGAGTCAATATTCGCCCGCGAAACTCTTATTTATTTACTAGATTACCCAATTTTGCGTGATTCAATAAAGGTCAAAAATCAATTCAAATCAAGAATCATTCATTACAATCCAAATTTCTAAATAGACATCTAACTATAGTCTAACTATTTATTATATATATACAATACTAATATAGCTTCTTCTTAGAAATCCCATGATTTCGTTTAACATTTGCTTTTTAATAAAATACATATGTAATAGTAATATTATTGCATTATTTTATTCGCGAGGATGAGAAGAAACTCTCATGTCCAGTTCTGCAGTAGAGATGGAATTGAGAAACAACCATCAACTATAACCCCAAAAGAACCTGATTCCGTAAACAACATAGAGGAAGAATGAAAGGAATATCTTATCGAGGTAATCATATCGCGTTTTGGAAGATACGCTCTTCAGGCACTTGAACCCGCTTGGATCGCAGCTAGACAAATAGAAGCTGGGCGAAGAGCAATGACACGATATGCACGCCGTGGTGGAAAAATATGGGTACGCATATTTCCCGACAAACCCGTTACACTAAGACCAGCGGAAACGCGTATGGGTTCCGGGAAGGGGTCCCCCGAATATTGGGTAGCCGTTGTTAAACCCGGTCGAATACTTTATGAAATGGTTGGAGTATCAGAAACCGTAGCTAGAGCAGCTATGTCAATAGCTGCGTGCAAAATGCCTATACGAACTCAATTTGTTATTGCGCGATAAGTAAGGATGTAGAACCAAAGGGGATGAAAAATACGATAAAGGGGATTTTGTGCTTTCTGGACACATAAGATTTCTTTTTTTCCTTTACTCTTTGCATTGAAAGAGCAGATTCCAAAAATCAATAATAATGATATGATTCAACCTCAGAGTTTGCGTTTTGAATGTAGCAGATAACTGCGGGGCTAGAGAATTGATGTGTATTCGAATCTTAGGGGCTAGTAATCGCCAATATGCTCATATTGGTGACATTATTGTTGCTGTAATACAAGAAAGNCAGTGCCTAATATGCCTCTAGAAGAATCAGAAGTAATTAGAGCCGTAATTGTACGTACACGTAAAGAACTCAAACGTGACAACGGTATGATAATACGATATGATGACAATGCTGCAGTTGTCATCGATCAAGAAGGAAATCCAAACCCGAGTCCCTTTTTGGTGCGATTGCTCGAGAATTGAGTTGACTTCTTTCCTAATCTTTCACTAAAATAGTCTCATTAGCCCCTGAAGTATTATAAATTAGATCAAATTATGATTGATATAGTAGGGTATCGAAAATAGATCAATATGAAATAGATCAATTAGTAGATTATGTCTCAAGTATATACTTTTAATAATTCCTAAAAAACATGTTGATTATATCCAAATTAGAGGACAACAATAATTCTAGTTCATCATGGGTAGAGACACTATTGCCGATATAATAACTTCGATAAGAAATGCTGATATGGATAAAAAGGAAACGGCCCTATTAGGCAACATCTACCAATATAACTGAAAACATTGTGAAAATACTTCTACAGGAGGGTTTTATTGAAAACGTTAGAAAACGGAAAATAACAAATCTTTCTTGGTTTCAACCCTGCGGCATAAAAGGACTAGGAAAGGTATACATCAAACTATTTTAAACGTATCAGCCGACCCGGTCTACGAATCTATTCTAACTATCAACGAATTCCTAAGATTTTAGGTGGAATGGGAATTGCAATTCTTTCCACCTCTCAAGGTATAATGACAGATCGAGAAGCCCGACTAAAAGGAATTGGGGGAGAAATGTTGTGTCATATATATATATGTTGATCCCTCCCAGCCTATCAAAACATCCTAATTTGATCTGTAACTTATTACCCGTGAAAAAGAGAGGAAAGGTAAGTTATATGACTACTCCTCCATTAGTTGATACTTCCAGGCCCGGAATGAAAGAACTCAAATTGATGCTAATCAGAAAGGTTTCATTACTGAATCACTTCCCAATGGTATGTTCCGGGTCCGTTTAGATAATGAAGATCTAATTCTAGGTTATGTTTCGGGGAGGATCCGACGCTGTTTTATACGCATACTACCGGGGGATAGAGTCAAAATAGAAGTAAGTCGTTATGATTCAACCAGAGGACGTATAATTTATAGACTTCGCAACAAGGAGACTAAAAAAACTATTAGGTATTGATTTTAGCATTCCCCTCATGGGGATACAATTCGAGGTTCCAAAATGAAAGAGACTTTTTGCTTTTTCTTTAGATTAGATTCTGAATTCAAAAGAAAATCTAGGGAATCATAAATATGAAAATAAGGGATTGAGCTTTGAGGCGTAAGGGCGTCAAATTAGTGAAAAATGTCGACTGAACTGATAAGATGGCGGGGACGCATTATAGTTATTTGTTCCAATCCGAAACATAAACAGAGACAAGGATAAGATTTCTTAAAAGAAACTCACTTTCTAAAGCGGACTAATGTCAGTCAAAAAGAAATAAAGGATCAAAGATTTGGAAGCTAACTATAAATATGACCGTATATTTCTGACTCATATTTATGAGATGAGAAAATATGACAAAACCTATACCAAGAATTGGTTCACGTGGGAATGGACGTATTGGTTCACGTAAAAATGGACGTAGAATACCAAAAGGTCATGTTCAAGCGAGTTTCAATAATACCATTGTAACTGTTACAGATGTACGAGGTCGGGTGGTTTCTTGGTCCTCCGCCGGTACTTCTGGATTCAAAGGCACAAGAAGGGGGACACCTTTTGCCGCTCAAGCTGCAGCAATAAATGCTCTCTATTAGGGCAGTGGTGGATCAGGGTATGCAACGAGCAGAAGTTATGATAAAGGGTCCTGGTCTCGGAAGAGATGCAGCATTACGAGCTATTCGTAGAAGTGGTATAGTATTCAGTTTCGTACGCGATATAACCCCTATGCCACACAATGGATGTAGACCCCCTAAAAAAAGGCGTGTATCAAAATCAGAATGGAAGAGATTTCAAGAGAAATAAATGATTCACCAATCTAAATAATAATATATTAGTATGGTTCGAGAGGAAGTAGCAGGATCCACTCGAACACTACAGTGGAAGTGTGTTGAATCAAGAGTGGACAGTAAACGTCTTTATTATGGACGTTTCATTCTGTCTCCACTTATGAAGGGTCAAGCCGATACCATAGGTATTGCCATGCGAAGGGTTTGACTCGGAGAAATAGAAGGGACATGTATCACACATGCAAAATTGGAGAAGGTACCATTTGATAATCTATTGGACGATACCGGGATCAGTACATGAAATTAATTAAATGATCTTAAAGCTAAGAAAGAAATTGTATTGAGAAGTAATTTGTATGGAGTTCGAGACGCATTCATTTGCGTCAAAGGCCCAAAATGCGTAACCGCTCAAGATATCATCTCACCGCCTTCTGTGGAAATAGTTGACACTACACAGCATATAGCTAACCTCACAGAACCCGTTGATTTGCGTATTGAATTACAAATCAAGAGAGATCGTGGATATCGTATAAAATCCACAAAGAACTCTCAAGATGGAAGTTATCCTATAGATGCTGTATCCATGCCTGTTCGAAATGCGAATCATAGTATTGATTCTTATGGGAATGGGAATGAAAAACAAGAGATCCTTTTTCTCGAAATATGGACAAATGGCAAATAGTCCAAGCTTCTTTTAGGTTAAGAAATCTTGCACTTTATGAGGCTTCTCGTAATTTGATTGATTTATTTATTCCTTTTCTACATGCGGAGGAGGAAAACACGCGATTTGGAGGAAAAGCAAAAGAAATTGACTTGACCCCTTTTGACCTTGCTAGATAATTCGAGTCGATTATCTAATCTAAAGAAAAAGCAAAAAGGAATTGCATTGAAATAGATTTAGATTGACCAATTAGAATTGCCTTCCAGGACCTATAATTGTCTCAAAAGGGGAAATATACATACATTATTGGACCTTTTGAGTAACAGCGAAGAAGATCTTATGAGAATGGAAGATTTTCGCGCAGAAGATGTAAAACAGATATTGAGTATTCTACAGAAGCGTTTCGCAATTCATTTACCTAAGAATCAATTTGCATTTTCAATCCATTGCAATTATTTCATCTTTTTCTTTTTTGAGATTTTATAAAGATAAAGAAAAAAAGCAAAAACACTTTTGAGATTTTCAACGCAATCCATATAATATATTCTAGGAATTAATTCATAATCAAATCAAAAAAGGAATGTATCTAGGGAAAATGCACTTTAAAGGAACTATTCCCTACCATGTGGTGTCACAGTTGAATCAATTTGAAAAAGACCTAAAGTCAAAGATTTCTCAATAGGTAATGTTGCCCCAATACCTAACCAAAGTGCTACTACGGTACCGATCAAAAAAACGGTTGTAGCAATTTGAAGAACAAGTTCGACGAAACGGATTTTGGAATTTATTGACATTCTCCAAAAAGGGTACTGTCAATAATCCTAATGGTACTGAAACCATTAAAAGAACACCCAATAACTTATTTGGTACTGTGCGAAGTATTTGAAATACGGGAAAGAAGTACCATTCGGGTCAGATTTCCAAAGGAGTTGCAAATGGATCCGCCGGCTCACCGATCATTGACGGTTCTAGAACCGCTAAGCCTACGTTACATGCTATAGTACCTAGAATTACTACTGGCAAAATATATAAAAGGTCATTGGGCCATGCGGGTTCCCCGTAATAATTATGTCCCATTCCTTTAGCCAATTTAGCTCTTAATACAGGATCATTCAAATCAGGTTTCTTTGTTATTGGGATAGGTGAATTCTTATGTATTCATCCCCCGAAGGCATGAGAATTTTTCATCATCCGGCTCGAGCAAAACTCAAATCAAAAGAATGATAGAAATAGATCCATATAAAAAACGATTTCATCCATATCCACACGGGTATAATGACGGATATAAAGCAAAGAAAAGATTTACCGGATTCTATTTTCCGGAGTTCCAACTATTCATTGTGAATTCAGTTCTGACAAGTAAATGCTCAACACCCAAGTGGGCTTACAAATTAGATCATGATCAAATGCTTTTTGGGTTGTCTCATGGCTTGTAATTGGTGTCTATCCACACAATATCTCGAGTCTTTTTAGATACAAAGGATTTACTTGTTACTAATACAGTCTAGCCTCTATTCTTCCTTAGATCCCCTATTTCACTCCGATAGTCTCATAGATCTGGATCAATGCAAAGGAAATGAATGCATTTCCATACTATAAATAAATGTAATAGATATAACAGAATTTGGATGATGCTGAATCACTTATTCTACGGGATCTTACGGAGCCTGTTCATGCATTTCCTAATGAGTAGTAAGCAGGTATAATCATAGACAAAATTCTCCTTAAGCAAACCAGCCTATCCTCTGCTACGTATACGTAGGAAGACTTACGTGTTGATTGGATGCGGAGACACATTTAGTTGTGATTTCCAATGTGGCGGATAAAATCATATATCCGCATGGCCCCATCAATAGTTCAAGTCACACACTCCCATAATCCATTTTCTCTTCGGAGAATCCACTTCAACTATACTATAGTATCAAAGTCTCAAATCAAAAAGACTTCGGGGTTGAAGAGAAATATCCAAATAACATGTCTTATTNCTTTTCAATAATCCATATTTGTGGCAATGAAATACTATTGTTCCTCTCCGAAATCAGAAATATATGACCAATTATAAATATCTATGATTCGTCTTATTTATTTTCTCAAAATCCTTATAAAGGACCGGAAATACCCTGCTTACGTATCATTAGGAAATGCATTAACATAAATACGGAAGTAAGAAGAGGCAATACAAAAGTGTGTAAACTAGAAAAACGGGTCAAAGTGGATTGACCTACACTAGCGCTTCCACGCAATAATTCTACCAAAGGTGATCCTATTACAGGAATAGCTTCAAGTACACCTGTTACAATTTTTACTGCCCAATAACCAATTTGGTCCCAAGGTAAGGAATAACCTGTTACACCAAAAGATGCAGTCAATACAGCCAGAACTACACCCGTAACCCAAGTTAATTCGCGGGGTTTTGAAAATCCACCTGTGAGATATACACGAAATACGTGAAAAATCATCATTAGAACCATCATACTTGCCGACCATGAACTGATCGAATTAGCCAACCAAAGTTGGCCTCAGTCATTATGTATTGAACAGAGGAAAAAGCCGGTTGGACGATAGTCAAAAGTCATAGCAAAACCCGTAGCTACTTGTACTAAAAAACAAGTGAGTGTGATCCCCCCTAGGCAATAAAATATGTTGACATGAGGAGGAACATATTTACTAGTTATATCATCTGCAATCGCCTGAATCTCTAGACGTTCTGAAAACAAATCATATACTTTATTGAGATAGGTAAAACAAGGCCTCTGAGAAGGAATCAGAACAAGATTTGAATAACCCGGTGGAAGAACAAGCCTTCGTGGCAGCACCTGTCAGGTTGGTGAAAGGATCTTTCTGTTTGCTCTGACGTCGATCGATCCTCTTAGGGCAGTAGAGGTCAGAGACTTTTGCTTCTCTATAATCTCTTGGTACTACGAGCTTGTGAAAGTTCAGTCAGTCACTGGGCTTTTTCCGAGACCTTCCTCTTTCCGTTATGACTTTCCCTTATCATCGGCTATGGCACTCCCTAATTCCAAAGAAGTGTTCATTCGGCTGTAAAGGCCTGTCAGAAAAGTCTAATCATCTCTCTGCTGGCTCGGAGATGAAGAAGTCGACAAATCGTCTTTCCGGACGTGAGCCTCCGGATTTGCTCGTTCTCTTTTGTCATGCTACTATTTAAGCTGGGTGAGTTGGCCCATTGCGAATGAACCTCAGTTCTGCTCCAATCTGGTCATGCACTTATTTAAGATGCGGAACCTGGGAGCTTTCCTCTTCTCTTCCAAATAGGGGTCAGGAAGGTGCCGAGGTCTTAATAGAAAGGGAGGGGTCATTAAGGGATCCTAATAAAGCAATCTATGAAAGCTTCTTCCTAAGGGGGGCAAGGGCTTAGCCCAGATCCAGCAGTGCTTCCTCTTTTTGCTAGCGCGTACTGACTTCGCCGGTCCTATCAAAATCGACAGTCTTGCTCTTGTGAAATATAGGAAAAACGGATATGCTGGTCAGTAAAAAAACGAGCCTTGGCTTAATGAGGGCGGCTATCTTTTTCGATCCCGTGGTTTAAAGGGTATCCTCCGCAGTAGACGGCGGAGAACCAGACTGACTTTTAGGAGAGAGTGGAAAGAAAAGCCTATTTTGGATTAAAAGCAGCTTATGAACTATATCTTAGTGCTACGAGTTAAAGATATAAGGGATGAATTATTTACAAAAAGAAAGGGATGCCTGCTATTTTGCTCGCTCGAATGCGTCTTCTATTGTGATATCCGTGGTGCCGACAGCTCAGCATATGGGGAAGAGCATCAAGTCAAACTGGAAGGACAGGTGCTTCAACACAACTGTCTAACTGATTTGGGTAGGAGAAAGAAAGCTTCTCATTTCCGGGAGTGGGAAGGAAGAAGGGTCCACTTCTCTTCCTCAAAGAGGCCTGCCGCTTTCTATCTATCAGGCCAAACCATACTTCCGGCGACAAGGAGTGATTTGTCGAGGAGTATAAATTCGGAATCTCAATCTACAAACAAACACGTCTTTCTGAAATCCAAGGACTGATTCCCGGAAAGACACTACTCTCCTCGATTGAGATCTAGATTGAGGTCTTTCAGACAGGCTCTAATCCAAACAGGTGTCGAGCTGCTGTTGCTTACTCCTTGGGAGCTACTGCCCAGCAGGAAAGACAAAGACTGGATCTCGAACCGCCCCGACGTGTTCGTTTCCCGCTACACAACCGTCTATCATCCTCGAGGGGTTGGTGGCCAACCATTAGCCCTCCCATTAGATAAGCAAGTTGAGAACTCGACGCGTCTATCTGGGAATTGAATTTCTTGACTGTCGAAAGCCTCGCCAGCCGGGGGCTCTGGTCAGGCATATGATGTGATGTGTGGGATTAGCGCGGAGACCCGACAAAAAACAGCATCGCAAGTCGATTAAGTGAGGTCAGTCGATGCCTAGCTCCTACTGGGCCAGCAATCTATCTTTTATACAGAATCCCATTCGAGCAGGGTTCATCAACCTGTCAATCTTCCCCGCCGGGTAGGGGGCATTCTCGGGATTAGGCGAATCAATATCGATAGAGGAATGCTGGGAAAAAGAGCAGTGAAATACATCTTTCTAAGCTTGGTTGCTATACTGCAATCGCTCTATCGGTCCTCCGGCCATTGGAGCCTTCTTCCCATTCTTTCCTCCAAAACAGGGCCCCACCCATTACTATTAAAGCGGTGCTGCCATCTCTGCTAATCAAGCCCCTTCACTCTCTCCTGCATCTGGGAATCCGAGCTGTCTTGGCAACCACTTTACGGTTCAATGCTTAAAACATAGGATCGATAATTGTCCTTTTTTGACTTATACTTCGACATCTCGCCTTCCTTTGATTCGGCTATTTTCGTCCGTTGATCTTAGCTGTTTAAATAAAGCTGCTTTCTCCCTATCACCGTAAGGGAAGGCTTTCTCTCTCTAACTCGAAGTGCAGCGTCGGATATTTATGATTAGGTGAGGAATTGAAGGGGAATTTGCATGGAGCGAATTTAGCTTATGGTGCTGGCTCGCAGGTCGTGCGCTCTGTGCTCCGCTTTGTGGCGTGCTCTCTTCTCTCTCTTTAGCTGGCCTGCGACTGTTTATTAAAGGCTCTGCCTTTGGCCCCCTTTCCCTTATAGCCTAGCCTGCTCACACCGACGCGTGCAATTAGCCCTCCCCTGAGAACTCGGTTTGCTATGATTTTTCTGCCTGTCTATCTGCATGCGTCCTTCCGTGCCTATTCAGTTTCCTGCTGTGTTGTGCTAAACAACGGTTGCTGCTGCTGGCGGTCGATCCCCCTCGTCGACCCGTCGGGTCGTGAGACAAAAAGCTATGTGAACGTAGGCACCATTTCATCCGTTCATCCCCCTTGCCCGAGAGTAGATAGCACACCTGACAGGTCCACCAGGAGCCAAGAAGAGCTCCGCGAATCTGGCCTCTGTCGAACTTCCCGGGTAGAAAGCGGCTCAATTCATCTGTCTCGAAAAACACGTATATCGACTCCCGTCATTACTTAAAAAAGAAAGGTTTCTTTCTCCTACCCAAATCAGTGTCTCGATCGTGGATGAGGTATAAGAGTATGGAACGTCAAACGGGAAATGGAAAGAACTTCGCACTATGAATATATATTAGACTTCTCAGTTTTAGAAAAGCCTGATTTCTGGGTAGATGAGGGCTGTGATGCGATGCAAGAAAGTTTTTGACTGGGTTGGTCGTTTCTATTAATCAAAAGCAAGCAGATGCATATAAGTCCTACTTTCTGGTTGACATTCTTCCTAGGATGCCGCCCCGGTTCTTTGCGCTGGTACCCTCAAAGAAAGAGGGTCTTCTGAGGATATATATTAGGCTTCTCAATACTACTTTTCGTTCTCTCGAATTCCAACCTTCTATATGAAAAGGACCTTCGCTTTTCGCGGAAAACTTCCCTTCCTCCAACACGTAGAGCGTTTAGGACCCGCAGATATGGTGTGTCATCTAGATCTTCATCCAAGCGTGCATCAGTCAATCACGTCTAATGGCTAAAATCGACACCTTTCGTCACCTTGCCCTGTGGATGTTGTGGACATCAAAGAGAGCAATCTTTTGCTTTTTTCTCCGAGAAGCCTGACTTAAAAAGCACCAGCTCCATTACGAGGTACATACAAGAGACTATCCAGGCATATCAGGATGCAGTCCCTTTTTCCTCCGGGATATGCTCGGAGCAAAGGAGGCCCTGGCACATGGGAAATCGATAGGCCAATATCTATCCCACCCAGCTCACTGTCCGAATCAAGCTGCGGATCTTTCTATTCGCCATTATTTGCTCCAATGCTTAGTTATAAATGCTTGGATCTACGGGTTGGCACTAAAGAAAGGAGGATTCCATTTTTCTTTCAACACTGCATCTAATTTCCTTTTGATTAAGTGGAGGGGAGCTGAGAATATAGCAAAGATAGACAGGAGCAGAGAATGCGCAGTTAGCAAGAGATGGTTTAGGCTTTCCCCGCTTTATTTATTAAACTACGCGATTAGGTGCTACACAAAAAATCTGATCTCACTCAGATAATGTAATGTTATAAAGTGTAGAAGGTCTTAATTAATTAGCCTACATATAAACAAACCAAAGGAGAATGAACCCGCCCTCACCTATTTCTATTATTCATAGAAGGTCTCGAAGTGTGAGAGACAGGATACGACTCAATTTGGAGAAAGAACAAGCATATTTTCGAGTGGGCATAATTTTCTTGCTTCTTAAATATCATGCATGGGATTCCCCCCTGCTTTTTGGGTGAGTCAGATCTCAGGTAGATTGGAAGAGAAGTGATCTACCGCTGCTATAATAGGGTGGACACTACTGACTTACTCCATTTCTCACCTGCCGGTAATTAGGTCTCGAAGGGTAATGCTAGTATACCACCAGGGGAGTCAGCTTTTGCTATAATGCTTTTGCGAATATTCTCGGATTGAAAACGCAAACTGGGCCGATGACTCTATCCTAGGCTACCCTCTTTCTGAATGCGAAACCGGGCTTCTCCGAACCCGAGAAAGATAAGCTGGAGGATCGGGCGGGGAAAACGGGCTTCGAACCCGCGACTTCTGGCGTGACAGACCAGCACTCTAACCAACTGAGCTATTTCCCCCTGACCCCCTAAAAAGTCACCTACCCTTCCCCTTTGGGAATATACAAAAGGGACTACGTCTGCTCGCTCCAACTTTAGCGGGGCTTCGCGTTCTATCAGCTCTCCGTTGGCGCTACGCGACTGAAGTTGACTGCCTTTGAGACTTCTAGAGATCCTCAAGATGAGACTCTAAATGTTTTCAAGCAGGAAAAGCCCACTGACCTGCCGGTGAACAGCCGGTCCTAAAATCGAGGATTGGCCTGATCTTCTACAAAGCGGGGGATACCACTAAAGAAGGGTTCCCAGTATTTAAATAGAACCGTCCCGTCGAGTCAATAGTCCGGGTCAACTGTCACGGGCCACTATTAAGCTATTAGTGGGCTTCTTTGGTCGCTAAGTAAGAGAGAGATTTATAAACTACGCGAGAAATATTATACATATAACGGTCGAGTGAGTGCTGCGGGAAAAGACTGACGGTCGCTCGACATCCAAGCGGGTCCCCTCCGACGTCCCCCCTTGGTTCCCGAAAGTCACTGGGATTCTTTAGTAAGTAAGTAGGGCCTTGCAACTATGCTAATGCTAAAAAAATGCTTGCTTGTGAGATTTATGATTAGATAGGACTAGCCCCGACGGGGGCGAACGGCATTCTGTTGTACTACGGAAACGGGATGGTACTGGCCTCACACACCCCTCCCGCCCCCAGGATGGGCTCGACCCCTCGCTTTTGCTGGCCACGAACATAGCAAGCCAATAGAGAGCCCCCAACTGTGAATGTGAAGACTAGTGTGCCCGCGAGCCGGGTTCTTCCATGTACCCGACACTTCATCATACGCGCCGGCTGTTTCCGTCGCCTTATCTTTCGGTATATAAATCAAGCCGGGCTTCTTTCATTCCCCTTTTTGGCCCGGGGAAGCATACCGAGCGGACTCCGGGTCTCCTCTTGATCCGTCCGCTCTTCTCGAAGTGAGCGAATTGCATGTAAAAGATAAGGTTGTATATAAAAGGGGGCTTATAGTTTAATTGGTTGAAACGTACCGCTCATAACGGTGATATTGTAGGTTCGAGCCCTACTAAGCCTAGCACCCCTTATTTAAGGGTCAGTCGAAGTCCCCGCCACCCTGCGGATCTCAATGACGCGACAGCTTATTCTCATACTCCCACACTGCTGCCGCTGCCCTTCGGGCACGCCTCCTACGCTTACCACTCACCTACGCGACTCACAAAGCACCGGACTGCCCCCTTCGGGCAATACAGCTTTCGGGAGACGCGAAGCTGCGGATCCTCTTTCCTTCTCCCGCTCTTATTTGCTTACTTATAGACAGGGCCTTCAGGGGCGCGGCGAAAACCCTCCTCTTGTTTTGTTCCCGAAGATCATTCTAGCCGGCCCGACCAAAGAAAGACTTCGACGTCCGGTCCGGCCGGACCGGGGGGACACTCCCCTACATCAAGCCGATCATGGATGGAATGAGTTTCTCAACTGTATTCTATTCCGGGCCGGCAAGTCCTCCGGGGGCCCCGGTTTGGCACGCGAGGAAACCAGAACAAGACTATATAAGACAAGCATCAATGCCCCCAAAGCGAGGCTCCTATTTACTCCCTGAGGCTTAGCGCAGGCGAGTCCCGAGCCTTAATACTATTATATATAAAGCCCAGCATATGATTATTCTTAATGTTAGAATGAGAATGAAAGGAAAGGGAAAGCCCTCAGTAGTAGGATGCGCTCCCGCCACCGACCTCCCTCTGTCCGTCTTATCCGTGTCATATGAGAAATCCAAGAAGAGGTGATATCTGAGCAAGCCAACTAAACTAGAAAAGTACTCTGGGGACAGAGCAAAAAGGGAATGAGCAAGCCCTTCATCTTCAACAAGAAAAGAATCCACACGAGGCGGGCAGCGTCTGTGAATGTGAAGGCTACTGAGTGAGAAAAGCAAATCTCGTTAGCCCCCCCACTCAACTATTCAAAATGAAGAGAGAACGGACTACGTCTGAGGCACCATGGAGCGGTGGTTTGGACATCGAGACCAAAGAAAGGAGATGGCTAAGTTTTTCGCAACGGTGAATTTAGCGTAGCAAAATCATCAGTGTTTCGAAAGAAAAGTGGGTCACCCTTTCGAGCAAGAAGAGGGGGTCGGGTTTGGACGTTCAGCTGGGGTGGGGAGTTTTTCAGGGGCGCTAATCTCAGTCGTCGAGAGAGACGTGATAACCGCGGTCAGAGTCCAGGAATTTAGAGTATTCATTCCCGAGCTATAAATCCTAAAACACCAAACTCTAATAAGATTTCAAACAGAGCTTGTGAAAGGCTTGAATAATAGTCATAGCATTTCCTTTTGACTTTCTGTCATTGAGCATGTCAAATCTCACTGCCGGTAGCCTTGCCGGTTAGACGGGCCTTATTCGGTAACAGGGGCCTTGCTAACTTCAATCCCACTAAAGTCGCAGGGGACCGCAAGCTCCTTCTCTTGTGGCAAGGTTCTGAGCTCCTCAGCCGTGTGAGCGTGAAAACTCCAAAGAATCAAAAGGCCGGCCTAATCCACCGTGGCTATTACACAAGACGGATGTGAAATCGCTAATGTCGTCGAAGATCCATGCGAGGAAAATATAGAACGTCTTCCTTGTTTTCGTGGGTAGTGGGAACCACAATAAGGATGAGGGGATCTATCATTATGATCTAGTAATTTGATCGATCTTTCTACTAGCTTGATTTATGAATTTCTTGATCAAGTCTGAACTCAGAATCGACGGTTCAAATCATCATTAATCATCAAATGAGCAGAGGGCGCATATGCTTATATAATTTTTATAATTCGAGCTTATTAAAAGTGTGAAAAAAGCAGTGCTTTTTCGGGTTTTCTGACTTAGTAGAATTTCAGACCTATTGCTTGATATACCAGTTTGACGAGTTTGTTGATAATGAGGAAGTTGGACTGCTATGGCTTGAATATCGGGGGGATAGGCCCTCAGATGAAAATGTTGGAAGCCTTATATTATAGTCTAGTTCGGCGAGTAGTGAATCCCCCTGTCAAATCTGGCCTAGGTTGAACAGCAAAAATGGTCTGAGAGTTCGTTTGATACTAACTATCTTTAGAAAGTTAGTAGAAAACGCGAATTGACGGATCTTAAGGCACTGTCGCCAACAATCATACCTGCTTGTTATGATCATGATGTAGAATCTTTCTACCTGTCCAACTGTGGTAGAAGTACCTTGTTCTATCTTGTAGCAGAAGCTAAGAACAGCACGGAGCATCTCCAGAGTCTTATATATGACATCTCATTTTCTTTTCTAAATCTCAATCACAAAAAATCCCAAGATCATCTGAAAATCTCCTGCTCTTGTTGCTCTCAGTTCTAGTTCTTTTGATTGTAGTATATTGAATGGATTGTTTATCAGGTCCTCCTGGCCTTGAACTTCGACCTTTAAGTGATATACGTCTCCAGCTAGACCGTCGATGTATCTCTTAAGGTTGACAGGAACATCTTTAGCCTATCGACTGTATGAATACCGTGGACCAAGGTCACTGGCAATCGACGGGGTATTATACAAATCACGAAGCAGAGCATCTACTTGGGTTCTACCCTTGGTGGATATCAAGAAGTCAGAGGGGACTACTTAGGAATCGTAGTTCAACTAGCACAAGTGTGCGCCTGCTATTCGGATGGTATAGCGTTCTGGTCCACTTGAGACTGTTAGCACTCTGACTTGTGGTGGGAAGCTATAACTCAAGATATTCAGGGCAGTATGAATCAACACCAGGGATGGTGGGATACTGCTCCATAAAAAACGGAGAGAATGGGCGGCTCATTGATATAGCTTGACATAGGGAAAAGCGTGACTGGAAAGAGAAAGCAAGACACTCGCTTCCACAACGAGAACTGACTTGGAACCATGACCCCTGCACCGATTTATGTACGGGTCATGGGAAACCTATTCAATGGTATGATCGCCGGTGAGCCAGTACTTTCTGTCTCGACAACTCGATTTTCTTAGTAGCCATGAGTGGAGCTGGTAGACCAATCCTATTATCTAATCCTAACTAAAGAAGTGAAGGGTCAATATACCCGAACTCCAGTCTATTCTGCTCCTCCAGGATAAAGGCAAACCTAACAATCTTCTACTTTTCTCGAAGTTAGGACCGGCTGAAAGAAGGACAGCGGGGAAAGTTCTCTAACCTGGGATAAACCAGAGAATCCGGGACGGAAAGGGCGAGCCGGTCTCACTCTCGACAAAAAAAACATGTGAAGTGCAGCACTTTTGACTACAACACCCAACTTAAACGAGGATATATAGCTCGGAGACCTCATCTAAAGTTCGTTTTGGTAAGAAAGGAAAAGCTGCTTGATTCTTTAGCGAGCGGAGCGAGCGGGGGAGAAGGGCCCGGGAGAGATCAAAGAACGATCTAAAGAGGGTCATAGCTTATTCAACTAAGTCAGGGAAGAAAGGCTTGGGAAAGGAGAAGTTATATATAAAACAGGGGCTAAAAGTGAATAGTGAAGGCATACCTCAAGGCTCAAAAGGGTAAAGACATGATCGGCAGGCCTAATGGAAAAATCCTTCACTCAGCTGGACGAGGGGGCTAGACGAAAGGATTCCTAGCTAAAAGACCGAGTCAAGCGACTAAGCAAAGGAAGGACTACCATACATAGTGGGAAGCAGCACTGGAGGTAGGTAGTCACAACTACTAAAGCTTCCGCTAACATTGTTCAGCTAGCCTCTTAATCACATTAGAAAGGGCGCATATGCTTATATAATTTGGATAATTCGATCTTATTAAAAGTAGATAGAGACTGAAAACTCAATCTCGATTCCACACTATTTTTTATTAAAAGCTAGTTATATAAGGTTCACCTTTTCTATTCGATTTTGATATAAGAAGACGCTTCTCCTTTTATATATATTTCCTGAAAAATGGGACTGACTGTCGAAATTGAAAAGAAAAGCACCTCGACCTCGGGAAGCTATAATTCACTCACTCCAGTTCTATCCCTATTTAAATAAAGAAAACGTTTATCAAAAACAAAGTTGTTGCAGTCTTAGTGAAACTAAGCCAGATTCAGGACAGGAAGAACGCGAACTAAGTCAAAGGGTAGAAAAAACTCACTTTAGTAGGAAGAGGACACCTTCAGCTGGTCTTAGCTACTGCTACTAAGCTTCAACCTGCTTGCTTGAGCTTTTATATATATTTCCAGAAAAAGTGAGGCGAGTAGGTTTGACTTTCGCGTTGAGGAAATAGAGATGAACTGGTTATTATTTAAATAAATAAGGTCGACGTTTTTTAAGATAGCAAATTTCTGTCGAGACTTTATAGGGAGAGCGAGTCTGAAAGGCTGACGATTAATGCAATTCCGCCCCTAGAATAGAAGCAAGCGGAGTTTCCTTTGTTGTCACAGCAGGGGCTGGATCGAATCCTCTTTTTCAAATATCTCATAGGATACAAGACCAACTTAGGCTATTAAGGAGCGGTCGAACCAGATGATGCGATAGCAGATTTGCCACTTCCGCAGATGTTAATGTCTTTTCCCATTGGCTTATAAAAGCCTATATTATAGGACGGAAAAGTCTTAACTAAATGTTGTTAATCTAAAGATATCCAATTCTTAAGTCAAATAGGTCGAAGCCGAAATATCATAGTCAACTTCCGACTCAACCTCATACTATTTTTGCTTGATATACCAGTTTGACGAATTCCTGATTTATTGAAGCTATTGCCTGCTCATATTCAGAGTTTTTTAGCTGAGCTGATCAAAGCTATGGGTCAAAAGCCCTCGCTAGAGCTAAAAAAGGAGTAGATCCATCCGTTGAAGTTTCAGACTCTACATCAGCTTAGAAATCGAACGCGATAAGAGTCAGGGAAGAGTGAGAACAGGAGGAGTCTCAGATTATGGGGAGTTGGACCCGCGTGGCCTGGAGATAGAGGATTGAGCGCCCTGTTGGTAAGACCTATGACGAAAGAACAGAGGTTTCGGGTAGTCAGAGAAAAATACTAGAAATATCAATGTCACTGGCAGCTTTTTTCTTTCTTTTCCCTCAGCTGCGGGGCTCTACCCATTACCCCTTGGTTGGTTGGGGGAGTCCGGCCTATAAAGAAAGAGGAAGCAGGGGCGGTTTGGTTTTTTTTTCATAATTCTAAGAGCGGTCTTCCCTGACTATGATTCGCATGAGCCGTGAGACCCTCTTAAAGGTAAGCATAGACTGACTATGGTTTCCCACTAGAATAAGATGTTGATTTGAGTTTAATAAAAAAAACTGCTTGACCTAGGTTCTTAGTCTTTTTGTAAATATGAAATAGATTAGAAACTTCAGAGTCTGAGCTTATAATGCTTTCGAAGAATCCAACCAACTAGAGGATCCGTTTAAAATCAGGCGGATCGCAGGAGAGCGGAGTGACACGGAAAGTCCTTTTTGTCAAAGATGACTTATGATATCCTCAGCGGGATCAGACCTTCCACAAGATAGCATCCCGTAACAAGAGACCTTCTCTCGACAAATCTCCATTAGGCGGATAAGATAGATGGAGTGTGTCAAGTCCTAAGCCGCGTGGAATCGTCGACAGGGAAATCGAAGACTTAACGAGAGCAATATGGGGGAAGTTCCCATCAGGCAACAAGGGTTCTGCCATCAACTCGACGAATGTTGAGCCTGTTTTTTAGGCCTATGAATTTTCTTTTACCAAAATAGGGGAGGTGATAGTCTAATAATCTGGAGTTGGCAACTCGAGTGCACCTAGGCATTCATGCCATTCATCCTCTCCCTCCATGATGCTGAAGTAATCAAAGAAGGTCTCATCATCCTCAGACAAGCAGTAATCTCAAAGTATATTGATTTCTTTCTTTCTTCTTCCTCTTTTCTTTCTTCCTCTACTCACCATAATAGGCCTTCTCTTGTCTGTCAGTGAGTGATTCCTCGTTAAAGAAAGATAGGGAGCTGATTATGCATAAATTCTTTCTCACTCAGAAGTTTCACAGCTTTCTCCACCTTCTTCTCCTATCATCCAGGTGTTAGAGAAGAGGAGATCTAGTAGATCCGCATGGTGACCTCATTTTTGTTGCTTTGAAGATCGTCATATATTGGTGGGATGTCTTGTGCAAACTCTGTGTAGATATTGAGGTCCTTTTTATAGGCTTCGCATGCCAGCTTGATAATCCCCCTCTCCTCTAGTTCTTGAGGTTCACCATCATTGGCTGAAATGAGGACATGATGAGCAGAACATGTGCCTTGTTGTTTATCTTCTGAATCTGTTGAGGGCTCTGAGAAGAGGATGGGGAGCTCCTCAGCATTGTCTATTTTTTCTGAGTCGTATAGAGGCACATCTGGACTGTCACTGTTGCCAAGGTGTGTTTCCATACCACAGAAGATTGTACTATTGATAGTACCTGAAATATTGATGGGAGCTCCTTTCTCTTCGACAGGTACTTTGTCCCATTCGATCACCTCTGTGTTATCTTCGGATTCTTCAACCTCTGAGCCCTCTGCAACTGCACTTTTTATTAACATATTTAACTAACAATAGTACGGCTGCTCCCATAGTTCATCTCAAGATTCTGAGTCAATGTCAATATCAGACTGGCCCATACTCACCAGCAACTACCAACAGCTCACTTAGCTGCGAGATACTCTTGGTATATTCTTCGGCCCATTGTCTCCATGTGGTTTGCACTATCATGCCGGAGAGTGAACAAGACTGCCACCACTGCCTGAAGTTCTTCCTCTCCCATTTCTTTCATAATCATCTCCTTTATCTTCATCAAATTTGGGCAACAGATTACCTCTGAGCTAATAGCCCAATCAAACATGAGATGCTCCTGCTTTTCCTCCACCTCTCCAATCCTCGATCAAACGTCGCCTTCTGCTCAGATATTCCTATCACGACTGACTGATGTGACTCAGAAGCAAGGACCAGTTCCTGAAGACCCTCCGGTAAGCTATCATTTTTCTGGTAGTGGTTTCTGTGCCGTCATCAAACAAACCAAAGACATCTACTGAGTCATCTGCCTTAGCCTGCTCTTTTCACTATATATAACTAGCTTTGAATCCTAAATTGTGCATACCACCAACTCTTCTGTCCAGGCATTCGACACTTCAGATGAATACTATAACCACGATGATTTAACAAAGCCACAAACTAAGCGGGTCCAGTGGTGGTGAATAGTCTGACACATAATATCAAAATAGATAAGACCATCACTTAGCCTAGCCTAGCCTAGCCAACGAATAGGCTAGGAAAAAAATCATCACTCAATCCGAAAAAGTGGTCCTGATTTTGATTGGCAATTAACATGAAAAGGTCTTTGATTTAGGCCCTCGTCTTTTGATGCTTTAAGAAAGTCCGGGCTTGAGAAATGTAGTGCAGAGGACTCGAATTATCTAGCAGGTTAATAAATTCAAAGCAGTCGATTTAAGCGTGAAAGGTGAGGTACAAATATGAAATCGGGGCATCTAATTTCTTTATCGATAGAATAGATCAAGGGGATGGATTACCAATAACGGATTTGAAATTCAAGAGAGCACTAAAGTGAGTGCCTTAAGAAGCTAAATCAAGCTAAGGATAAGGAGATAGCTGTCGGCTCATTCGTCGAGTATGGAAGTGGGCATATAATTTCTTCACCGATAGAAGCCCCTTTTCCAAGCTCTTGCTTTTAGGGCGGAGCAAGGAGTATAAAGAGAAGCAGAACGTCAGCTTACCCACGAATTTCTCTAAAAACGGTCCCTCCGGAGAGTACGATCTTTGGCTTGCTGTTCTCCCATCTCATTAGAAAACCCACCACTAACTATAGGTCTCAGAAAAAAAGATGTTGAAAAACAGATGCTTTAGAAAACCCCTATTTTCAAATTGGCTTGTCAGTCCGAAAGGAGTTCCTAAATCTCAGGGAAGCATCATATGTCGAGCCCCCTTCTTCGCTGAAAAGGGAGCTAAGTAAGAGAGATTTTCCCCGGAGTTCAGGCGGGGGCCAAGCCTTTGGAAAAATAGCGATTCACATCCAAACTCTGTGGCTTAGAGATAGAGATTGAGCCTCCACTTAAGCAGAACCATGCCGCTTGTGGGGATAAGAAGGGGGAGCGCGGAGGGAAGCTGATAACGACTGTCGATTAATCTCATTCCTCACTCCGTATTGCTAGATGGGAGGGTCCTGCATCTTTCGGTACATAGGTCGGCGGTAAGGAAGAGAGAGAGCCGCTTATCGATTATCTTATTTATAACGGTGGGAGTTTATTTACAAAAATCACACTCTATTTGGATTGCTTTCTTCCTAAGCAGCCCTTTAGCTCAGAAGTAGAAATAACCATAAATAAATAGAAAGAGGTGGGAAAGGATTGTTTGGAAGTCATTTTTCATCAGTCTGACCTTGAAATACCTATTAAGAAAGAAGAAAGCTTATTAGCCCGAAAGAAAGGGCCTCAGGCCCCAGCTATTAAGTGACGCCCTTACGCCTCAAAGCTCAATCCCTTATTACTGCTACTAGCACTAAGACGAATTCCTGATTTATTGAAGCTATTGCCTATAGAGAGGGCTGTTGAGAATCGAAAGAAAGCTTTCGTGCTCTCCTATCTCACTAAACAAAAAACGCTCATCTAACATAGGTAAATGGTCTCTTTCTTCTGCCTAATCAGTGCAGGTTCAGGAAAGCAGGACTGATCCCCAGAAGCAGTACGGGTGTGACAGAAGCGTAACGGAATAGACAAAATCCCAATTTGCCATTCCCTAACCTCTCATATATACAATATACAATTCGACAGCCTCGGATTAGATTTTCTTCAAACACAATTAAGGAATATATGGTATCAAAAGGCTTACCATTCTTTTTTCTTGCTTATGAGAACTAGGACGACTTTCCTAAAATCAAAGTGGAGCATCTCTATATTTCTTTTATTACGAAAAAAGCAAACCCGGGATAATCTCAATTGCGACAAGAAGAGCCTATTATTTCCCTAAAACTCTCTATGGGGCTCGGCTCTTCTTCTCCCTTGAATTCCTCATCCCTGAACCCGAGACGGACGTCGATTATTGATTGCTTTCTTCTTCCCCGGGATGTCTTTCCTGGTATTTCTTTCCGAAGTATACTCTTCTCCCGGTCTTCTGAGAATGCTCCTCTTTCTAGTGCCGGGACTTTCTTTCTCTTGAAAACAGATAGTTAGGAAAGATTAGGAAATCAAGGAAAGGAAGTCGACACCCTGCCTTTGACGGTCAGGAGCAGAAGAATCTTCTGAGTTGTCGACGTATGGCAAAAGAAGGAGTTTAGAAAGAATGGTAAGATGTCGAGAGTAAGGACAGAGAGAGGCTGGCTAGGCTATCACACCTTATCACACCTACCTGCGGAGGCAAGCCCCCGCCGTCGATTGATTTCGTCGATTTCGACAGGTGAGAGGGGAGAAAGGGAGTGAACTCATAAATAATCAGTTCTCAGTAAGAGGCAGCCCTGGAGTTTTCTTATTTCCACAAGGAGGACAGCAAGCAGAGGTAGGCTTGTCGACAAAGCAGCAAGCAAGCTGTATCTGAAATCCATGATTTCTAGCACTAGCAGAGGAGCGTGTAGAGCCACGGCTATATAACTCTTCCATTAGCACGTGTAGCTACTCATTCTATTCTATCGCGTAGTCTATTAGTAGCAGCGGGTGGGCAACGGGCTAGGAGCTCCTTCCGTGCCGCCTTCTTCTTCCTATAGTACTACTGACTATTCTGACCTACCTATAGTACTCTTCTTCCTGCCTTTGATTTGACACCCTAGATTATTAGCTTCTGTCTGGATATAAATCTGGACATCGATGTCTCAGCCAATGTACCAAGACTACTAGGAAGCAGAGTGAAGAAATCCACATCCTGCTATTGTGCCAAGCCATTTCCGCCCCGGATTCTGATCCGAAAGAGCTTGGACCTCTTCCCCGAATGTTAGTTCTCTCTTCTTTCCGTCATTTATACTCCTCGACAAATCACCCCTCGTCATCTTTCCCCAGTGGGGAGAACCTCTCTCTCTCTTAAAGCTTGCTGACAGCGGACCGGTAAACTGTCTACTGCTGCGTACTACCCTGCCATTGCTCTTGCTGCTCAGCTTATTGAATAGGAACAAGCAACGGACTGAGCGCTAGCGCGAAAGCCGGCCGCTGCCGTTAATGAAATTGATAGTAAGAGGAAAACCTGACTAATGGATCTTAGATAGGTTTATAGGAAGACTATTTAGGCCTTTTTTGATTATCTCGACACCTCTTTTATCACTCTCTTTTCGAACTTGCTAACTAGAGCATACACTGTTGGTATAGAAATGCATTCTTCCGCTTGGCTAAGAGGTAGGGCTATAAGATAGGGGCCCTTCTGGCAGGGAAAGACGAACGTATCTACAACTACGGTCCCCTCCTATCCAAAGCCTGGCCTAAGATACCTAGCTTGACGAAAGAGCTTTCAAAAGACTGCTTTCGAGGCTAATTGGAACTCTTATTCTCAGAAGAGAGGTTGACAGAGAGAACTCCCTGGTAAAGGGCACTCCTACACCGATTTACTTCTACCAAAAAAAAGTCACCTGCTATATCGATTATATAAGAGGGGAAAGCTAGAATCTTTCTCATACATTTCCCTGCTCCCAGATCAAATCAGGCCTAGAAAGCAAATTGGATGGGCTAGCTTAGGAGGGCAAGGGCGAGGGTGAGGAGATAGGGTGAAGATGAAGATTTTGTATGAAAAAATACGCTTAGTTCATTGGATGATCCACTAAGGCATTGCTACCTTCGGCGGCTATAAATTCAGAGAGTCGGTTGGTTTACTTCTCGGTATAATTCACAAGACCCCTAGAAAATCAAATACCATTCGCATTGACTACTAGCTCAGAAAGAAGATATAGAGATGTAGGCTGAAACTAGCAAATCTCTGGAAAAGTTCCACTTAGTATTTCCATAAATCGGCCTGCCTGGCTAGGAAAGACTATGTTCTTGGTCCTATTATCACAAACCCTAAATTGGCTTGGTTCCACCAGGGAACCTCTGATCTTTCTCGACGATCGACGATTGGGGCTCAGAGTACTATAAAAAGCAGGAAGGGTGAGAATAAGTGAAAGAAAAGAAGGAAGAATCCCGTGGAGAACAGTTCATCATTAGACAGTGAGAAGCCAGTCCCGATAGGCCCAGTATTATTTAGAGGAGCAAACAATACTCAATTCCCTCCTCTCCTTTTCAGTCGAGCGATTTCCTTCTGTGAGTTAGAGGAGCTTTGTTTTAGTGCTTTTATACATATCAAAAAAGACCTCTGGCCCCGGTGCGGCTAGATCGACTGGTTACGGTGGCCTAAGTCAATAGAGCCTTTGCGACCGAAGTGGCAACGGATCTTCCACCTTATGCTTCCTAGCGCGTGAGCTCTACCGCTAATTAAAGGAAAGAGTTCATCTTTCGAGCTGATTTTGATCTGATATAAATACATCTCATTGTCGAACTTGACCTACTGTTTATTAAAAAAAAGGCTCGTCCTAATGCATATATATTTAGCGGAGCAAAAAAAAAAGATGTCGCGGTCAAGACGAGGAAACGAGCCTCGGGCCTGGCCCAGTAAAGCCTATCTCGCGTGTTTTTAGCGCCCTTTCTTTGAACCGTCGAAGCTGTAGGACAGGTGAAATCGTCAAAGCAGATATGAACTGAGTGCCATTTGATGAGTCAGATCGAACAAAGGAGAGGGATATGGAAAGGATGAAGTAATGAAAGAGGAAGTCATTGCTAGTAGGAAAGACTTGTCACGATCCATTGGAAAATATATCATCCATGTCCTAGGTCTATCAAAAAACATTCTTTTCGCTAAGCGTATATAATAAAATAGAGTGAAAGGGTCCACCCCGAAACCCAGGGAGTACTAACGGACAGCTGAGTCCTCTCCGAACCGCAGGAGATAGTTGCCCATCATACGGCTCACCAACTTCACTTGCCTCTAAGGGGGGCTCGCTCCGGGCAGGTTCGGATCACTTACAATACACGGCTCTACGAGGGGGTGAGGAGCTCATACCGGAGGCTTTGTTTTAGCTAAAAGTAAGCTGTCGAGTTATTTAGAGTTTATAAAGTGCAAAACGGACTGGGAAATGTGAGTCCACTTTATCCATCCTCCGAAAGCCCCAAAGGCGAGCTTGCTTCTTCTTTTCTGATTTGAAAGTAAATGAGCTCTCTGCCCCGCTAGATTTATTAAACTACGCGATTAGGTGAACAGAGACAGAGACCTCTGACCTATTATGTCGAGTAAAACGCCCTTCCCTCTTCCTCTCGACGAGTGCTTCTCGAGGCTCCACTCTCCCCCCTGAAGGAGGAAGGCTCCGTGGGACTGGGCTTTCTCCTGGATCAAAGCAGATCAGGAGTCAGGTAAAGCAGCCCCCCAACGTTCTGACAGACATTGGACAGGGCACCGTCACTATATAAATATATAAATCGATGTGTAGAGCCAAGTGTAGTGTGGTGTAGTAGTAGGCACCGTCCCGGCCCCTTCCCGTCCCCTGTATCACTCCAGTGCTTCGGGTACTACGGACCCTCTGCCATCCACTGCAGCAGAGCAGGGGGGCTCCGGGAGGGCTAAGCGCTGTCCTTTTATTGGATCTTCAGTGAACAAGCTCCCTATAAGCTAAAAGGTGGAATGAAATCGAAAGAGATGATTTTGCGCGTCTGGAATATATATATTCTAGTTCGGGGAGAGATATATAAATATATATGTAGCAAGAAGCCCCAAATCCTTGATTTGGCCGGGAAAGACTGCACTGCTTTGGGTTGTTCTCAGTCGGCGAAGGGAATGAGCTCGGCTGCTTCTCCTCCACACTTGATTTTTCTCCGTGCCCGTTCCGCATGCGCGCGAAGCGCGCCATTGGCGCTTTGCTTTCCTCTTATTTCTTCTCGTTCACTTGTAAGCTCGGTTCGGATGGACTTCGCCGTTCTTTCCCAAAACAAAATGGAAAGGGCTGTATCACATCGAGATGTCGATTCGTTTTCCGCCCCAAATGAGATGGGGAATTTCCTCTGTCCCTCCCTCTTTCTGAAAAGAGGCCCCGGCCGGCTCGCGTCGTTCCAACAACCGACGGGGAGCACCTCAGTATACGATCGCGCGCAGTAACTGGGAGTCCTCTCCCACTGGAGGTCAACTTAAATTCACCAAACCCAGGTTCATCTCGTGTAGTGATTGTGGACTTGTACAAGGATATTGAGTAGACGGTTGATGTATCAGACTCGACCCTGTCTTTCGTAGCATGCATTCCCATCCGTCTCGCAACGGATTCGGTAAGCTACGTGTCCGGTGCACGGAAAACATAGGTCCCCCAACCCTCACTCATGGCAACCTTCCGGCCGCCCAACGACCTATAACGCTAGTCACTACTCCCACTGGGGCTAGGAAGTAAGCCCCACAACCCAAAGCGGCGAAGAACAAATAGAATTTGCTACAAAAGCCGGCTAACGGGGGTATTCCTGCGTATGAGAACATTGTAATGGAGAAGGTCAGGGCCAAAATAGGATTCGTTTTGGCTAGAGCGCCCAAATCAGCTATATATTTGACACGGGTTTGCCGTAATGCTGGAACTATGGCGAATGCATTTATCGTCATTGATGCATAAATAAAGATACCAATTAGTAGTGATTGAATTCCTTCTATGGTTCCACATGAGAAACCCATACAAATATAACCTACATGTCCAATCGAACTATAAGCTAGAGGTCTTTTGACTTTCGTTTGGGCCATGGCGGCCAGTGCTCCTAAGATCATAGAAGCAATGCTGCAGAAAAAGAGGATTTGTTGCAATGTACCGACAGGGGAACCAACAATAGAAAGACGTGACATATTTGCAGAAATAGAGATTTTAGGCGCAATAGAAAGGAATGCTGTCACCGGGGTGGGTGAACCCTCATAGATATCAGGTGCCCACATATAATGAGTCAAAATACCGGGGCTCGGGGGCCCGGGGGGGTTGGGGGGGTTTCCTCGGGGCTCGAGAGATGGAATCGGGGTCAGCCCCACAAGTTGTTAATTCGCCGCTGGGTCATTCACACAAAAGGGAAGGAGTCGGTTTATATATTATCCAATCCAACGAAACGAAAAAAGTGCTCTCTGAACCGAACGTGAAAGTGGTTTTCCATCAGACGGCTGTTCCCGTAACTCCACTCTCGACTTGGATTATATATCCAAAAGGGTCCGCTCTCGGCCAGTTGATTGGTGTTGAGAAGGCGCCGGGAAGAGGCCTGGTTATCTTCAGTGGATTCTCTCTTTTGTAGTAGTAGATGCCGAACCTGCTGCTCAGTGGGCGGGCGCAGCAGCTACATGGACCCCTTCCAAACTCTTGTTGCCAGCGCTTTCCCGGGCCGAGCCGGAATTCTTTCTCAGAAAAGGGCAAGCTTCTTTTAGCATATATATAAGGCAAGATGTCAATGTTGATATAGCTGCTTTTGCCTTTCCTCTATCTATATCTCTCTATCTCCTCGGCCTGTCTTAGTTTTGTTCTAGGTTGACTATTGCTTTGGCGCGACTTGATAGCTGACAAAAGAAAAAGAGCACTCCCCGGACCCCCCTTTGTCGAGCCTTTCCGGAAGCATTCCCTGGTTCTACTCTGTCTAGCCGGGGTGGTTGTCGGTTTGAAGCAGGGGAAAAAACATGATTGAAAGGGTATTGAATGATCTTAAAGCGTCGAACGTGGCAAATTTAGCCATGCGTTCAATACAAAAAGAGGCCTCCGGGAAGCTGGATGAGAAAAAGAGGGCGCTTTCCTGCGCTGAAAAAAGGACCTGACGAAAGCTGGCAGGAAATGGGATTTCTTCCTCCCGCGAGTTTGAGTGTGTTAAAAAAGCCCGGCCCGCGTCCGCCCCGCCGGGCCCGTCGATCCTAAAGACAGAGGGAGGAGACGAAAGCTTGCGAGAATCATCGTAGAAAGAAGATCACAGGGGGGAACCTTTTGATGAAGAGAAGCAGGGGGGATGGAATCCGTCCCCCGGAAACGAAGTGCGTTCCCTTTCGAGCTTACTCAGAGGGGGAGGAATGCCGGCTTCTTAACCAAAGGGGGGGAAACAGCAAGTCCCACTTGGGATTTGCCTCCAACTCTTTTTGGAACAAAGCAGACGAAGAGATATTTGATGGCGCTAGCTTTCTAAAAGAGTTTGGAATTTGATAGTGAAAAGATATGGGGACAAGGGCGGTCGTCGCTTGGCGCGAAGGCAGCTGGGAAGGGGCTAGGGTATGGTACTAAAGGTCCTCGGACTTCCAGGCGGTTTTTCTTTGGGGGGATGTGAACCCGTCGGATCTCGCCAATACAGCCTCCTACAGTTTTCGTTACCGAGATATCTTTGATTTTTCCCAGGGATTTCTTGGGTAATCAGCTCCCATGCTGCAAACATCCCCCGCTTCGTGCTTTTCTTTCTTTCCTCGTGGGCAGGAAGCACACCAGCTGCGTGCGTTGCGTGATTCCACTGTGTTTTTTGCACGTCGGCTGGGTGGACAGTTGACCGGAAGAGGAATTCGATTCGCCCGGCCAGCAGGCGGGCGGCGTGCTTATCTTGTGTGACAACACTACAGAGCGAGTGGCTCTTCTAGTCGGGCAGCTATGTGACAACACTCCAGAAAAAGCGGCGCTTTTGTGTAACATGCTATGGTCTCAACGCCCTTACGAGGTAGTGATTAGTTTCACGCGCTCTAAGCCCGGCCCGCGCGCAGTTAGGAAGATTGGCCGCAGAGCGGTACCACCCATCCTACCCCTACTAATATAGGCGGCCGTCCGTCCTAAAGCCGCCCGAAGAGGAACTGCAGTGATCTTGAATAGGGATCCTACAGCAATAGATAGAATCCCCATCAAAATACCACTAGATTGAGCACTAGTGATTTCGTATCCGGTCAAAATCTTGGCTAATTGATCAAAGTGGGTAGCTCCAGTAGACCCATAGATCATGGAACAAATAGGGTGGGTAGGCCCAACCACCACAAAACACGTATAGACGCGAACCCCCCTCGTTACCGTACGTGCGACTCTCACCGCATACGGCTCGCACAAAGACTCCGTCATCCATCCCGAGCTTTTTCTTCCACCTCTCCAATCCTCGATCAAACTAAGCCTTCCCCAGCTTCGACACCCATCCTGACCAAAAAAAAGGTCGGGCCCGCCTAAAGTTCGCTTTCTCAAATTACCAAGCGTGACCTACTTTTGCTGGGTGGGCGCTTCCTTCGCCTATCGTATGTATCATCGGTAGGCGTCGGCTTCGTCCCGAACCCAGGAGGCATTCTGGCGCGCGCATGCGTGTAGGAATGCCGAAGATCCCCCAAGCCGACTTCAGAGGCGACGTCGGATTAGTTCGACAGGCGAGTTTTTTCCCAAGCGCGGCAGGATCCCTTTTTTTGACCCGCGAGGGATGGGGAAAAGGACTAGGAGAGAGAAGGGGGAGTTCGAAAACCTCTCTACTCCACATACGAGACAATTGAACTTCGGGCACGGCCACAAAAAAGAAAGAGCTTCGCTCGGTTTTTTGATAGTGGTGCAATAATCAAGTTGGCGCTGACTTTAGCGGCGTCCTTTCTCTTCTTGGGAGTCGGAGAAAAGTGGGAGAGGCAGGATTCGAACCTACGTAGAAAACCTTCAACAGATTTACAGTCTGTCGCTTTTGACCACTCGGCCACTCTCCCCTTCCCGGAAGAAGCCCCCCTCATAGGGTTGATTCAGAAGAAGGATTAGGCCTTCGTTCTTCTCCAGAAGATGGAAGGGAACTCCACTCTCCTTTCGCTCTTCTGGCTCTAAACCTCGCCTCCTCTCGTCGGGGGGCTTTTCCATTTATTTATGTTTAGCCAGCCTATATCTCATTAACTTATTTAGGTCTTCTTTAATTGAAAGCAAGGGGTCGACGTTTTTTAGCAATTAGGTCGACGCGGATACCTCGTCAGCCTCCTACCCGAACCAGTTCTATCCCTATTTAAATAAAGAAAACGTTTATCAAAACCCCCTCCCCACCAATATATCGAGACTCCATCCAAGCGAGTGTCAAAAAAGAAGGAGGAAGGGCTTTGTAAAGAGCAAAGTCCCCTAAACACTACCCGGAAGTGGATAGAATTGAATTGAGAAATCCGGAGAAGCACTGAGCGAGCAGCAAGCGTAGGCTTTTCCTTAGGGGTGGGCGATCCCGCGCGCGTACTCTTCTTCCCTTTCTCAATAACAGGCCGAAACTTTAGATAGAGTGCATATCAAACCGGAAGTACGAGAATTTCTTTTCTTACAGAGATTTCTTTACGGAGTCCATAATCCTCGGTTCATATACTCTCGTTCGGTCTCCGTGAGAGGATTTCTTATTGTTTCAAATTAGATAATAGAGGAACTGCTTAACTTGACAATAGCTCGACTCCACCGCATTTCCTATTTCTTTGTCCCGGACCTATGTTGTGTTGAAACTATAGGACTCCTCCGTCTCCCCGCTGTTCCCAAGGACTAGCAGAATCGAAATAGCGAAATTCTTGGGTCATCTCAATGGGTTCAGAAACCACACGTTTCTCTGGATCATCATAGCGTACTTCCACATATCCACTCAGAGGAAAGTCTTTTCGTAATGGATGACCCTCGAAACCATAATCAGTTGATATACGGCGTAGATCCGGATGATTGATGGAAGAAACACCAGACATATCCCATACTTCTCGCTCCCACCGGCCGGCTGATGGAAATGGACTGACTACCGGAGATATTCGTGTTACTTCGTCTGCACTTGTTTGTACACGAATGCGTGAGTTATACCGAGTACTCAGTAAATTATGGACCACTTCAAATCTTTGTTTTCGAGAGGGATAATCAACTCCGCAAATATCGATCGAAACTTTCACCCGTGTATAGGTATGCAATTTGAGAAAGCACAACAATGGAAATAGGTAGGGAGTATTGGTATCAGATCTATTCCCATGTGATATAGCTCTTTCCATTTTATGTATCCATTTCTTGGGCAAAGTCTCCCAACTATATTGGAAAATTGATTGGTTATCCATAAATATCAAGCCTCGATTTTTCTTCCGCTTCTTGCTCTCAAAATGAAGAAAGACTTGTCGGAAATCGCCGGTTGGGTTGGTCCGACCAAGAAAGGCGTGGGAGTGGAGAGCGTCGGGCCGAGTTAAGTAAAGACTGTCCCCCTATAAAGATCCCTCACCGCACACAAACTATAGTTCTGTATCCATGAGAGGCTGCATGCTAAATTCCTGAATCGGGTATAGAACCCGAGGGATGCTTGGAATTATAGCACCGAATCCTCCCAACTATGTTTGAGGGGAGATAGAATAGAAGCTGTCGATTTTCGTGACCTTTCTTTTTTTGGTATTATGACAGATATCAAGCTAAGAAAAAGCGCTTGCATGGCGAAAAGGAGCATTGGAATGTCCGCTCCGATTTTAGGAATAGGGAGAAATTGGAAGCCTTATATTATAGTTTGGCGAGCAGCTCGACAAAAGCTAAATCCAAAAATGTCAGCGATTTCCCCTGCATAATAGGATAAAGGAAGTCTTTCGACTCCGTCAAGACTCTCCTGTTTATGGCCGCCTCTCTATGCATTGCTTCATTTAGCTTTCGCACAAAAAAGGCGATTCAACTTTGATCTTCCTGGACTGGTACCGACGATCGAGTCCTAGGCAAGCCGACCGGAGTTGAACAGCAAAAAGTAGCATCCAATGAAAATGGCTCCTTCTTTAGAAAAACACAAATGCCTGAACTCGACATCTTTCCCCCCCCCCCCTGGGAGCCCATACTATCTATTACAGTACTGGAGGGATGAAATTACAGACACGATTCTTATAGTATAGTATAGTACCGTGAGGGCAGTCGATAAGCGGAGTCCTGTGTGGATGTCTATTTGCCGGGCTGCCCACCTAAACCAGAAGCATTCCCAAATGCTATTCAGAATCAACTTCGTGACGAAGGTCTCTCGAGAAAGATATGAGGAGGACAGGGACTACCAATCACGGCCTTTCATGTTTTTCGCAGTACTCATACTGGAAATGACGAGAAAGGATGACTCTATTAATCGCCATCTACTTTAGATATGCCTTCAGAAGCATTTTCCAAATACGACGAGTGGACTATCTTACCAAAGGGAAGAAGGCATGTTTTTGTCCTAACAAGATAACAAACAGCGGGTCAATCTTCCTCCTCGCCTGAGTACACTAAACTAATTAAAGAAAAATCCCCATTCCTCCGCAACCACTTAGGGAGAGATAAAGAGAAGAGACAGAAAAAGACGACGACCCTTTCGACACGCTGTCCACCCACTCCTGGTTACACAAAGCTTCCAACTACCCGGGAATCCCTATCCTACTCTCCTTTCTTTCCCTCCAACGTCGAGCCTACCTACTCCCTCAACCTATCGGTCTTCGTCCCTCTCCTTTCAGTCGATCCAGCTCGTGATCCATAAGCACCAGTATAAGCTATAGCATATCCAGAAGCCGATACCAACTGCTGTAGAGAAAGACCCCCACGGAGAGAAAGAAAGAGAGGCATATCCGCGAGGGAGCTGTACGCGATAAGCAGCACCAGTAGCATCCCAATTTCTATTTACAGACCAAAATAGCCGAGAGCCACCACCAGGGCCTAGTTTTCTGAAAGGCCCCATCTATCTTTTAAGTGACGCCCTTACGCCTCAAAATGATGGGCATGATCCATAGCGTTGGCTAGAAGTAGTATCTGTTTAAGCTACTACACCCCTGGAAATTATACACCTATCACCTGCGCCTGAAATTGGAGCTTTTTTTTCAGTATGAGATCAAACCTAGCACAATTCAAATGCTTCCAACCGCTTAAGATAATAATTAAGCAAAACGGCTATTAGTTGAATCTGAAGACCCATATAGGCACGTCAGAGGAATGTCGAGCTGTGGATTATTACAGAGACCCGCTGTCGACGATCCAAAATCTGTCTGAGGACTAATTGGGGGTATTCATTGCTATTGCTATTCCCTTTTTCCCTTAAGGACAAAGCCGAGTTATATATATTTCCTGAAAAAAGCTTGGTACCTGTGGGTGGAGCCACAATCACCACATGGGCTAAGATGCAGTCTGAATTCCTGAACAAATTCTACCCCAAACCAAGATCTGCTTGAATTATATGGACGTGCAATTCTCCAAATAAATGAAACAAGCACCTAATGAAAAAATCAATGCACGAAGCATGGGAAAGACTTCAGGAGCTGATTAGAAAATGCCCACACCGAACCTAGAAAAGATGTTACACTGGACAAATGGCAAATAGTCCAAGCTTCTTTTAGGGGGAACAATCGACTTTTAGAAATCTCAGTCAACTTCGCCTTTTTTCCCTACTTTCTAAATAAGCGGCATGCGGTGGAAACTTGATGATCAAGAATGAGGAAGAAGCCAATAACCTATTTTCTTATACACTAAAAGTTTGTGAGAATTCCCTAAATCATGCCCCTTCCTATCAAAGTCTCCCATTTGATAAGGATAGGGATAACCCAGGGCCTATTGAGCAAAGCTAAGCTAATATGCTTAGGAATCAGCTAAAAGTGTGCGTCAATCTGTAGAACCCAAAATAGATCAGAGCCAATATGCTAGGAAAGATGACATAGACCAGATTACTTAATAATTACGTCGATCAAGTCTGAACTCAGAATCGACGGTTCAAATCCTCATTTCCAGTCAAATATTTCATCACCAAGAAGTCTGCTCCATCTGTGCTAATCCCACACATCATATGACTGAATGCCCATATTTTCTCAGCTCATATCCCATCACCTGTCCAGGAGCAAGTCCAAGCTGCTCAGGGATATTCCAAACCAACCTATGATCCATTCTCAAACACCTACAACCCAGAGCCTATTGAGCAAGGCTAAGCTAATATGCTTAGGAATCATCCCAATGATTGATAGATATACCGGGGAGACAGACCAAACGCGCCCCTTTTTTCTGGAAATATATATCAAAGGGGAAAGGAAAGATAGTCAGCCTCAATCAGACCGCGTTTATTAAGGGGCCTGGCATTGTTGACAAGATTCTCCTGCTTGTTAATACCCCTGCTCTCTCATGAGAAAGTGAAACCTGGATTCCAAGCAGCCGAAGATGTGTAGTACCAAGATAGACATCCAAAAAGCATTTTCTTCGGTCAATCGCTATTTTTTGCCCCGCGCATTTTTTGGTAGTGCAAAGGGCTCGTTCAATAGACAGAGTCGAAGCTGACTGAGGCAATGACCAGAGAGAGTAGATCAGGCTTCCGGCTATGAGGATGGCGAAAGCAATTATCATCCATCCGCACCGTCAGATTATAGAATGAAAAAAGATTTCTTTGAGATCAGATTTTTTGTGTAGCACCTAATCGCGTAGTTTAATAAATAAAGCGGGGGTCTTTAGTAATATGAAAATCAAGCAGCGTCAGCGAGTTTTTGACTCACATAAAACATAAGCTCCTTTAGAGATAGGGGCGGTCAGAGTGTCAACCTTAACCGGCACACGCACCGGGCATAATCAACTGATCCCGAAACTTCAATCGAGAGAGAAAGCGAGTCCGCGGGACAATCAAAGGGAAGAGCCGAAACTTCCATCGCAACAATTCCATTGCCTCAGGTTAAACAACCGAATCTCCTAGCTCTACTAACATGTGGTTTGGGTAGTATACTCCATCTAAAGTCAGGAAAGAAATCCTAAATCAGTCTATTGGCTCTTGTAGTAACCCCTATAGATGGAGTCAAAGTGGAGCATAGGCATAAAAAAAAGCCATTGATTGATATAGTATTTGATTTTCGGGTAAAAGACCCAACCCCAGGCTAAAGAAAATCTGTCAATAACTCACTCAATAAGAGGATCTTCTTCGACGAGGTTGAGTGACGGGAACTGCTATTATATTAGAGAACTTCTCGAGAGCTTAACGAAGGACTCATTTCCATAGCGGGAGCGTACGCAAGGAGCTAATCACAAGAGGCGAGGGGGTCTCAGAGGCAAAGCTAAAATAATGGCTTGAGCTGAAGACCTTTAAAGCTGCAGTGGAAGGGGGGCAAGGGGAGGGGCTTTTGCTTCATTATTATCTTAAGCGGATTTCGTCGAGGAGCAAAAAGCTAGTGATGTACCCAACATTCATTCCACTTTAGTGGGGCTCTAACTATCCATCATAACATAATATTGGAAGAAAGTAGGCCCTATCCCTTGTCAACTCCAAACGAATGCTTAGTTAGCCGTGAATGAGAACTCTTCTTGCTTGTTGGCAGTGTCGAGATAAGTCCTAGCGAAGGTTAGCTCGAAAGCGAGTTCTGACTCTTTGACCTTAGGGGAAGAAAGAAAGTGGTAGCAAACAACTATAATACTAAGATCGTCGAAGTCAACTCTTTGCCTTCTTGACTGCCAGCATCAAGACAAGCAGTTACCTCAGAGCAAACCTAGGAGCGAATGCCCCATTCTTTCCGCGATACACTAAGGCGGATAGGCCTTGTCAAGCGTCGAAGCTAGGCTCCATAGCTCTCTTTGTAGCGGAGATCCCGGTCCAGAAAAAGAATAAATAAGAAGCTATCGAATTTCTCATAGCTCAAAGGAAGTCGAGCATTACCTAGAGCGAATGGACAGGCCTTGACAACCAAAGTCTTAATTAATTAGTATGCTTACTCAGTGCTGTAAAACCAATGGTGAGGATTGGTCACATAGGAGACCATACTATATGCTTAATCAATATCAAATCAGTTGGGCATATAAACAAACAACCTCAAAAAGCCATTCTGAATAGTGTATGGAGCTGAAGCTATCATTCCCCGGTCACCTGACCGCGGAGACATAGAAAGCGCCGGAAAAAGAAGAAGCTCTTCACGATGAAACAGAGTCTTCTGCTCCTTCTCCAAGTAGAGCTAGAACGAGAGATAGGACTGCTAGCTATTTTGAGAATCGCGAAAAAAGAAAGCTAGTTATATATAGTGAAAAGAGGCTGACCCGGAAGAAAAGAGATTGATTTGACCTACCCGATTTGTAAAGAGGAAAAGCGCTACGCCAATTCTGGGCATAAAGTCTCGAAAGCGGGGAAGCTGCTGTCGATATATTCGATTATAGTATGGTCACTGCCCTAGCTGCCTTAGCCGTCTCGCGCACCTAATATATTTCCCAACCAACTCTTTTTCAAAAGCTCGAACCTTTTTCTCCTTCTGCAGCTCTTTCCGAACTGCCCAATTTGTATATGATTAATTAAAAGCCTTCAACCAATTAAACTATAAGCCCCCGCTATAGGGAAAAAACGGAATCACATCTCCTGTGAATTAAGGCGAGTCAGAGGAAGAAAGTGAACTCGAAGTCCTCACTCATAGCTAACAACTCGACGCAAGCCTTGCTCTGTTCTCAATCGGCTAATC